TCAAGGACTAGTAGACGAACAATCCCCCCTAAAATCCTTTGTTCCTCTCATTTATACTTTGGTTTATATTCTCCGCTTATTTATCTTTTGTTTTGGTTCTATTCAAATATAAAACTATTGATTCGTTCTATATCATACCGTTTGAATTTGGATTGAAAAAACAAAGAAATAAAGAAGAGTTAAGTAAAATCAAATAGTCTTCTTCACAATATACTATGACCAGTAATGCGGTATAAGTAATTCCCGAAATCCGGTAGAAGAAAGAATATAAACAAGCAAAATTTTTTTGATTATACATAATTACATAACATAATTGCCAACAAAAATTTGTTTATTTTTAGAGCTTGATGTTGATAAATCCGCGGATCTAGAAATTCATTTCGGACAATTGAACCTTCTCAAACTGTTTCTTTTTAAGAACCAAAAAGATTTGTGCCAAAATAACAGATGCCAAGAATAGCAAAAGACCTTGGACACGTAATGGATCTTGAAGTACTATTTCCGCATCCCCCTGACCAAATCCACCCACATTAGGATTACTCGTTAATGGTTGATCAAGTTGGATGGATTCGCCCTCTGAAACAAGAAGTTCCGGTCCTGGAGGGATAATATCAACCACTTGACGTCCATCCGATGCATTCGCTATGGTTATTTCGTACCCCCCCTTTTCTTTTCGTATGATTTTGCTTACTATACCTGCTGCTGTAGCATTATAAACATTATTGTTACTCTTGCTCCCGTCGGGATAAATCTGACCCCTTCCCCTGTTCCCGCCTACGTATATGGGATATTTTAAGAAGTGAACATCTTTCTTAGTAGCGGGGTCCGGGGAAAGAATAGGAAAGGTGATTTCACTATATTTCTGACCAGGAACAGGACCTATCACAAGAATATTTTTTTTAGTGGGGCGATAGCTCTGAAAAGACAGATTTCCTATCTTTTCTTTTATCTCGGGCAAAATACGATCGGGAGGGGCTAATTCAAACCCCTCGGGTAAAATAAGAACAGCCCCTACATTCAAAGCTCCTTTTTTACCATTAGCAAGAACTTGTTTCAGTTGCAGATCATAAGGAATTCGAACAACTGCTTCAAATACAGTATCAGGAAGTACCGCTTGTGGAACCTCGATATCCACGGGTTTATTAGCTAAATGGCAATTGGCACATACAATACGGCCAGTCGCTTCTCGTGGATTTTCATAACCCTGCTGTGCAAAAATGGGATATGCATTTGAAAGGGGTGCCTGGGTTATTATATATATCATGAGCGATACGGAAATGGATCGAGTAATCTCTTTCTTTATCCAAGAAAAGGTATTTTTAGTTTGCATGGTCCAATCATTGATCCCGAAAATTTATACAATAAAATTAGGCAGGTCGCTAGTATAGTTCCCTATCTATAATTTTGCTATTTACTTAAATATAAATAATTTTACTGGAATATTGAAGGAATCCCTTGGATGGGTAGAAAGAATAAGTACAATTTTTAATGTTTTGCTTATCCACAAAGTAACAAATATTATAATTGGATCGTTCAATCATTTTTCAGTCATTCATTGAATGATAAATCACTACAAGTGAAGGAGATACACGATTTAAATAACGAAAGATCCAATATTTAAAAATTGTATCTAAAATGACTGGAAAAGTAGAAACAAGACCGGATATAATTTGATCATTATGAGCAAATCCAAAATCTTTGTAGACAGAGCCAATCATTAGTTCCCAACCGTGGGGCGAATGGAATCCTATACATAAATCAGTTAATAAAAGAATAGAAAAAGCTTTTATTGTGTCGCTTAAGTTATATAGGAATTCTTGAACCCAAGAGTTAAGAATAGCAAGTTCTTCATTACCTATAATAGAATAACCACTTAGAATAACGAAACAGATTATATTTGTCGAGAAGTGTAAAATTGTATGCGTGCGATCCTCATTGTGCATCTTGATCAATTGGATCGTTTCTTTGTAGATTTCGATGCGAGGCTTTTGTAAATGTGCTTCCGGGTATTCCTTTAACATTTCGTCCAAACGTAGGAGTTCCTCTAAGTCTATGAATTTTTTTAGAATACTCTTTTCTTGAATATCATTCAAAAAGATTTCGGATTGCCTAGTATTCCACCAATTTGTAACCCAAGATTCCAGACTTTTATTAAATGAGAGAGAGATCCACCAAGGCAAAAATACTATAGATGCAAGATATAGAAGGGAAATTAATACTTTCTTTTTTGCCATTTTTTCGTCTGTGAATTTTTTAATTTTTACTGAACGCACCTCGTTCGTCGACTCTATACGATACTAATATTTCTATCAAGCATAAGTTCTATTACAAGTTATCGAGCCCATGAATCTATTTCCGATTTTTTTTGTGATTCAGTACAGTGGTTAGTCCTTGAATTTAGAAAGAATACAGAAATAGAATAAGAAAAAGCCCACTTCAAATTAATAGTAGTCGGATTGCGAGACGAAAGAACTACCGTTCTATCAAAATATCAAATATTTCTAAAAAAAAAAATTCTTTACTTTATTATATTATGATTTATTATGAAATGTTTTGTTTTAATATATGATGAATCTAGTATTTAGATTTGTTACTGAATTGAGTTAAGTGGGTTTACATACGCATAAAAAAATTGTGGACACAAACAATTTTGTTTTAGAATTATTTCGTAGCGTTTGCTTTGGTTCGAATAAGCGTTCTGAAGAAACTTCAGTTAAGTTATGCTATATAAAAAAACGAGGATTCTTGAGTTTTTTCTCTCTTGCAAAGTATTCATTCTTCAGTTCCTTTTTTCAAAATACTTCAATTGGTACACGCAAGAAATAGGCCAATTCAGCAGCTTTTTGCTCAATTTCTCGTGGAGTCAAATTCTCATCAGTACGAGTCAAGGGAATGGCCCCCTGGCCTTTGATTTCCATATAAAGGACACGACGAGCATAAATACCTTCTTTAATTTCTATTCTGATGGACTGAATGTCTTTCATAAGGAATCGGAGGAATATGCGACGATTTTTTCCAGGAAATCCCCAACGAAAAATACACACTACGCCCTCTTTTATATCGAATCGATCATAACCACTACCTACATTCCACGAAATTGTGCACCACAAATAGGAGCTAATAAAAAGACCTGCGATCCCATAGAAAGACATCACGATCCCTTGTGGAAAAAAAATTATTTGCTGAGAAGGAAATAAAGATATAAAATTCCTACCAAAATAACTGGACGTTCCAACCAATAAAAACCCTAATGAACCTAAAAAAAGAATAAAGGCCCAGCAGAAATTACTTGTTTTTCGGGACCCCGCTATAAGTTCTATCCATATACGTTCTGATCGCCAACTCATACTATAACTAGACCTAGTTGCATTTTATTGGAATTGGGAGAATAACAAAAATAAATTTTATTTTACTTTTTTTTGTTTCCGAAGTAACTCTCATCAACCAGCACTATTATGATGTGAACGTTTAGGGGTAATTCATCGAATTTCTTAGGTCCAAACTAAAATAGTAACATCCCTTTCACATGATTTCCGAATACATATAGATATATTGACTTTACATTTCAGAAATTCTCCCCGATCCCGATCTATTTGAAAATAGTGATAATTCATTTACCCATAATATCATGTTTATACATACATAAGAGCTTATGACCGAAGGAAGCCACATGTTATACCATATTCTACTAAATAGATATCCGTGTTATGATCCAAGTAAGTCTTGAAAAAAAAAGGATTCGTCCTTATTGTATCTAAAAAATCTTGTTTTTTTGAACATAAAGAGATAAAGAAGCCATTGCAATTGCCGGAAATACTAAGCCCACTAAAGGCACAAAAATTGAGGGGAAGCTGTTGAGAGTTATCATAGAATGGGTACCTCGATTTAATATTTGTACCTGTTATTTATTGTTATATTTATTGTTTTATATTAATATTTTAACTTTATCCTTATATTGTTATAAAGATATATTATAATTCATATATAATTGTTATATTATACTAAGTATACCTAAGTGAGTATATATACTTAATAGGGAGTATATAAGTATATGTTTTAATAAATATATATTAATTAATAAAATCCAATAAATATGTAAATAAATGGACCTATAAATCTTTCTACATGTTTCTACATGAAATATATGTATGATAATCCACCCTTTATATTATTCGTATTATTAGTTATTATCTTGTTCTTGTCTTATAAATTTAATAATTTTATAAAATTTACTAAAGAAAGGATTTATTACAAATTCTCAAAGAATTCATTATAATAATACGACCCAACAAAAAGGATTTTTAGTGGGGGGTGATTTTTGGGAGATATAGAAAGATGCAAGACCTTGTTAACCAATTTCACGGAAGTAAAGAATTCACTCTTTTATTTTTTTTAATAGGGATTTCCTGGTTAGTAACCAGGAATATCGATAAAAAGATGATCTGGATGATTCTTTCTACAATTAAATCTTATGTTACCAAAGAAAAAATCCATTCTTCGTATTTTTACTTTGATTCCTATATTTGATTCCTATAAATTAAATAACTACTTGATCACCACACATAAAAAATTTTATTAAGTTTTAATAAATTAATACTCTTATTAAATTAAGACTCTAAGGCTCTACTTGATCGATCTAATTTTTATTCAAAGGAAAGAAAGCATGTAGCCGAAATAACTCACCCAGAACGCCCTTTAAAGGATTACGTGGTACGATTGGATCGAATAAGCCCTTATGGAATAAATATTCAGCCACTTGTGAATCCTCAGGTACTGTCTTATTCAATGTTTGTTCAATTACTCTTTTACCCGCAAATGCAATGTAAGCATTGGGTTCGGCAATAATGATATCTCCCAACATACCAAAGCTGGCCGTCACCCCACCTGTGGTAGGAGATGTAAGGATTGATACATAAAATAACTTTTTATTTGATTGATAATCATATAAAGCAGAAGATATTTTAGCCATTTGCATCAAGCTCAAACTTCCTTCTTGCATG